GTTATTTGATTTGTTATTTTTTTGTGCGTAATGCAGATTAACAATAGTTTTGCTATTGATAGGAATTCCCTTGTTGAGACCCTATGAATCAATTGAAACCTCAGATTCATACTAGAACCACGATGATTTAATCAAGCAAAGCCTCAAGCTAAACTCAAAGGTTCTCTGAGTAAGAACCGTTTGATGATCACTTATTCAATGAATGGATGTAATGACTCAACAAAATCTAGAGAAACATTTGTCCTTTGTTCAAACTGAAAGAAGAAAAATCGTTTGATTTAGGAAATACCTATTTGAATTTTTTTTGAGTCCGGTTGCGAAGTCTGAATAGTAAATAGTAGGTATGAATCATAGTTCAAATATTTCTTTTCTTGATCTATTCTATATATTCCGTGCTCCAGATACTAGAATAAATATCCGACGAGTTAGAATCATCTTGATAGAGATGACAGGCCCATTTTCTGTATTATCAATAGGATCAATTATAACAAGTCACACACTCATATTCCGGAAATACCGAAACAAATAAATCTCACGGTCGAACTACCAGAATGGTCTAGAAATCCGAGTCTTTCTTAAGTAAAGTAATTTTTTTGATTGAAAAACTGGGACTTTCTAGTTCTTATGAACCTAACTCATTGAAATTCCATCCAGTAAAACGGAAGAATTATAAATTTCCAAAATAATAGATAGGAATATCGCAAATAGAGCCATTGCGACCCCCATAAGTGGTGTAGTCCCCCAGCCCGGTGCTACTTTACCATATTCCGAATTCAATGGTTTCAATAAATTCCCTACAGTAGTTCGTCTTGGCCCAGATCTAGAACTACCCTCAACGGTTTGTGTAGCCATAAAATACTATTCCTTGGTTGAGATCTGTTGACTTTGTATACCATTCCGTTGTAGTTGTAAATAAACGATCTTATCGTAGATCCATTGTGATCTTGAAATTATCTAAAAATGGAAACAGCAACCCTAGTCGCCATCTCCATATCTGGTTTACTTGTAAGCTTTACTGGGTACGCCTTATATACCGCTTTTGGGCAACCCTCTCAACAACTAAGAGATCCATTCGAAGAACACGGGGACTAGTTGAAGTAATGAGTCTCCCATATTGGGAGGCTCATTACTTCAATTTAGATAATGAAAAATTATTTCATTTTTTAGTTTTAGTCGGAACCTTAGGCGGTTCTCGAAAAAAGATAGCGAAAAAAATTATCCCTAAAGTCGAGACTAAAAGGAATGTATAAACCAATGCTTCCATAGATTCGATCGTGGTTTACAATTATAGCTTCCACACCTATTCATTTGGGATCATTTACCATATAAAGAAAAGTAAAGAGTCAAAGAATAAATGGTGATTAAAATCAAGATTTCTCCGGTACCTTATGTCAAATCAAAAAAAATAGAGGCGAAAGATACCAGAGCAATGTTGTATCAGACTACTTGTCTCCTTGTAGTTGGATCCCCAAGTTTTTGAAATGTTCCAAATTCCACTTGAGCATCCAAATCTGGATCAATACCAGCAAAAACATCTCTGAACAAGGTTCTAGCACCATGCCAAATGTGTCCAAAAAAGAAGAGCAAAGCAAACGTAGCATGCCCAAAAGTGAACCAACCCCTTGGACTGCTACGAAAAACACCATCGGATTTCAAAGTAGCCCGATCTAATTCAAAAATTTCACCTAATTGGGCACGTCTAGCGTATTTTTTTACAGTAGCAGGATCACCATAACTAACTCCATTGAGTTCGCCACCATAGAACTCGACAGTTACACCTACTTGTTCAACACTATATTTTGATTCTGCCCTTCTAAAAGGAACATCGGCTCTCACAATTCCGTCTCCATCTACTAAAACTACCGGAAATGTTTCAAAAAAAGTAGGCATACGACGTACAAAAAGCTCGCGCCCTTCTTTATCTCTAAAGACGGGGTGTCCTAACCATCCAACAGCTATTCCATCCCCGTTGTCCATTGAGCCTGCTCTGAATAATCCCCCTTTTGCCGGATTATTACCAATGTAATCATAAAAAGCTAATTTTTCGGGAATTTTAGACCAAGCTTCCGATAAACTCAGATTTTCGGCTAGTCCGGCGCTAACTCTTCGATATATTTCTTGCTGAAAGTATCCCTGATCCCACTGATAACGAGTGGGACCAAATAATTCGATTGGGGTAGTTGCTGAACCATACCACATAGTTCCAGCAACAACGAAAGCTGCAAAAAAAACAGCAGCGATACTACTAGAAAGTACAGTTTCAATATTTCCCATACGTAATCCTTTGTATAGACGTTGAGGCGGACGGACACTAAGATGGAATAGACCTGCTAATATGCCCAATGTACCCGCTGCAATATGATGAGAGGCTATTCCTCCCGGAACAAAAGGATCAAAACCTTCCGCGCCCCACGCTGGATTTACAGATTGTACTTTTCCAGTTAGTCCATAAGGATCGGACACCCATATTCCAGGACCATACAAACCTGTTACATGAAATGCGCCAAAGCCAAAGCAAGCCACCCCTGAGAGAAATAAATGAATTCCAAAGATCTTGGGCAAATCCAAAGAAGGTTTTCCCGTACGCTCATCACAGAATATTTCTAGATCCCAATACACCCAATGCCAGATAGCTGCCAAGAAGCACAAGCCAGAAAACACAATATGTGCCCCTGCGACACCTTCATAACTCCAAATACCCGGATTCGTTATAGTTCCTCCTGAAATACTCCAACCACCCCACGAATTGGTTATTCCTAAACGAGTCATGAAGGGTATAACGAACATACCTTGTCTCCACATTGGATCAAGAACAGGGTCAGAGGGATCAAAAACCGCTAATTCGTATAGAGCCATCGAACCGGCCCAACCAGAAACTAGAGCTGTATGCATTATATGGACAGAAAGCAATCGACCGGGATCATTCAATACGACAGTATGAACACGATACCAAGGCAAACCCATGGAAATACCCCTTTATCAAAGATAAATAGACACTATGTCACCTTATTTTATCGCATTGGAAAGGACTATACTATGTACCTAAGTACCTAACCTTTTCAGTGGATTCTGTATGAGAAAGAGTTAATATTTATTCTGTTCCATTGAAAATAACGGAACAATTCTGTTCATAAGAACAAAGAGAAGCAGATCTATTCTATACCCGATAAGTACCAATACGCAATGGGAGAATTGGTCCCATTTTGTGGGAACGAATGCATAGATACTTGTTTATCATTCGAACGATCGATTGCTCCGTTCGTTAAAATTTTTCTTTATTCATTCTATCTTACTCTATAAACCTTCCAATCAATCTATCTAGAAAATAGAATAAACAGAAAAAAGGATGAAGACAATAAACCCATTGTTACGTTTCCATATTAAAGTGAAGTATAGTACTTAATTTTTTTTCTTTAATTTAATGCCCATTGGTGTTCCAAAAGTACCTTTTCGGAGTCCTGGAGAGGAAGATGCAGTTTGGGTTGACGTATAGTGCGACTTGTTAGACATATTGGGTCATATGGGATTTACCCGTTCTCTCCCCCGATCGAGATATCCTCTGTTTCGCCCAAGAAATATTGTATTGAGATTGAGTGAACCATCAATCATTTGGAGCGTGAAGTACAATTAGATCAATTTATATTGGGGATCAATATTATCAATTAGAAGAATTTATGGTTGACTTGGACTGATAAAATAAAGTCTCCAGGCTCCGTTCAGAAAATACCAAATTGGTAACAAATTGATAATATATGTACGATTACCACTTATATCATAAACGATTCTTATACTTACTATAGGAGCGATCTCAAACTGCCAACCAATGGAGTAGTATGATGAATACATCGAATAGTTTGGAGAAGACATGAAATGAAACAAATTTAAAAAGAAGTCGTAACAAAAAAAAGTGGTACTGAGATCATTTGCCCTATATGTACAAATAGAATTCGGGCGGATCTTTTCCCGGAGTAGAACAAACATGAACCTAAAAAAATTGAAAGGGCCCATTCAGGAACAATAAAATGACATCGTGATTTGAATTTCGATGAAACAATACATCAATGAGAGGTTAGTTCAATAAGTTCAGTAACTTCTTTTTTTTATAGGTACGGGAACAAAAACTCATCTTATGTTTTTTGAAAAATAGAAGAAGAAAACCCCCTTCATTAGAAAAACAAAAACCTGTTACAGAAAAAAAAGAAATAGAACTGGAATCGACACATTGATTCTTTTTTTTCGCAATTTTTTTGAACCGTATGCATCCAAAGGTGCACGTACGGTTCCTAAGGGAACCAATTTTGTCCTAATCAACCGACTTTATCGAGAAAGATTACTTTTTTTAGGCCAAGAAGTTGATAGCGAGATCTCGAATCAACTTGTTGGTCTCATGGTATATCTCAGTATAGAAGATGATACTAGGGATCTTTATTTATTTATAAACTCTCCCGGCGGATGGGTAATACCAGGAATAGCCATTTATGATACTATGCAATTTGTGCCACCCGATGTGCATACAATATGCATGGGATTAGCCGCTTCAATGGGATCTTTCATTCTGGTCGGAGGAGAAATTACCAAACGTCTAGCATTCCCTCACGCTTGGCGCCAATGAGTTTTTTTATTTGAAAAAAAAAAGGAAGACTATGCCTTCCCATATTGAATACGAATAATAAGTAATAATAGCATGGCACTTCGAGTTCGATATGAGCAAACCATTATTGTTTTTTTTATAACATGAGATTTTATGTCGAGATAGTAGTATGAAACAGAGGTCATTTCAGATTTGATCTTATGTGTCGGGGGTACATTTCAGCGTCACAAACCATTCTTTTCCACACCAGAATTCTCTTTCTGATATTTATGTTATGAAAGAAAAAGTACAAAAATGAAAAAAAAAAGATCATTTTTTTCCTTATTTGATCGTATCAGAAAGGAACTTTGGGATTGCTAAATCACAGACAAAATAAATATATAAAGCAACAGAACCATCATAGTATTTTTTTTTACTCCTACGAAAGGAAGGGTGGTAAATGGATCATTCAACGATCTGGATCGGATGGATTCTATTTCTTTCTTCAATAGAATAGAAGAAAAAGAAAAAGTAAATTCCATTGTAGAGCCGTATGCACAAAAGATGCCTGTACGGTTGTACAATTCTATTTTTTTTTTTCTTATATTTTTTTTATCCCTTACTTTAGCCCAATCATGCAAAATAGAAGAACCGTTCATGATGTTATATCAATATCATCAGGGTTATGATTCACCAACCTGCTAGTTCTTTTTATGAAGCACAAGCAGGCGAATTTATCCTGGAAGCGGAAGAACTACTGAAACTTCGCGAAACCCTCACAAAGGTTTATGTACAAAGAACGGGTAATCCTTTATGGGTTGTATCCGAAGACATGGAAAGAGATGTTTTTATGTCAGCAACAGAAGCCCAAGTTCATGGCATTGTTGATCTTGTAGCGGTCGAAAATGAAAATACTAGGGATTTCATGTAAATCCATTTCAAACCATAATTCGAATTTTCTGCGATTTGATATTGAATAGAAAAAAAAATTTATGATCATCAATCATCAGGTTAAGATCGATCTAAACCAACCCATTCCATTCTAGAATTCTATATATACATACGACATGCCAACTATTAAACAACTTATTAGAAACACAAGACAGCCAATAAGAAATGTCACGAAATCCCCCGCTCTTAGAGGATGTCCTCAGCGTCGAGGAACATGCACTAGGGTGTATGTGCGACTCGTTCAGGTCATGAGTTCAAACAAATGAGACAATTTTCCAGTATCAATGACCAGTACCAATGAATAGGATAGATAGAGAAGATCTATCATATACCTATATTGTGTTTGGAATTTATGGTTTACATTGGTGCAAATCCAATCACCTAGATTTGAGATGAAAAGCAATTCCCCATTGGGGGCAAATGGTTATCCATTAAGCGGAGGAAATGGTATTATAAGAAGCAAAAAGGTTATACTCCTATTCTTGAAAGAACGGACTAACAGGGTCAGCTACCTAGCCAACTTTCATAATTAAATGCCGTCACTGTATGGATAACTCTTATTGTGAAAAGAACTATTACTGTATAATTGATGGGTAGAGCCAAAGAGTGTGAACTATACAAGTTAACAATAACATTTGATAAAATGAAAGAAGAGGCTCCGGTGTATAGAGAGGACCTCACCGTTTAAAAAAAAAGTAACCATAGAAACGATGGAACCCACTATTTTTTTTATTTGGTATCGTTAGAATTTCTTATTTCCAGGTGAAATGCCTGGAAGGAATAAAAAATCGTGGTTGGGGAAAGTCATAGTAGCAAAAGCCATTGGAATTTATATTTTATATATCGGAATAATCCGTTTTGTTATTAATTGACGGGGGGTAAAGGATGACTAAAAGAAGAGAAATCAATTAGTTATTCATTAAGGTTTAATTTGATTCAATGACCAGAGTTAGACGAGGATATACAGCTCGGAAACGTCGAACAAAAATTCGTTTATTTGCATCAACCTTTATTGGGGCTCATTCAAGACTTACTCGAACGACTACTCAACAGAAAATGAGAGCTTTGGTTTCCTCTCATCGAGATAGAGGCAGGCAAAAGAGGGATTTTCGTAGTTTGTGGATCACTCGAATAAATGCAGTAATTCGTGAGAATAAGGTATTCTATAATTATAGTAGATTAATACCAAATCTGTACAAGAAGCAATTGCTTCTTAATCGTAAAATACTTGCGCAAATATCTATATCAAATAAGAATTGTCTTTACATGATTTCCAATAAGATTATCAAATAAAGGATATGATATTATAAAATATAATACAGAAATGATTGAAATTGAAACAGAATTCCCCGGAGAATGAACTCCGGGAGGATAGAATAAAAAAAATTAAGTAAGATAAGTAGTAGGAATGAACGAACATGTTTCAATAAAAAAAAAGATTTCTTCTTCCCCCATTTTTTATTTCTTATAACACAAGAAATAAATTGGGATTCTAGGCCTTTTGAACAAAACATCAATCTGAGCTTGAGTTCCGATTGGAGTTTTGAGTCAATTGAGTAGTATGTTTATTTATTTCTAGTTCTAGGACCAGTAGTTCTGGGGATCGACTCGGCTCTCTCAAATTGTTTCTCATTATTAAGAAAAGGTAGCAAAGATAAAATACGAGCTTGTTTTATAGCAATAGTAATTAATCGTTGTTGTTTCAAGGTCAATTTATTCACCCGTCTAGATAAAATTTTTCCTTGTTCACTAATAAATCGACTAATTAAACTCATGTTTCTATAATCGATTCGATCCCCCGATCCAATTGGGGACAAACGCCTACGAAAGGATCGCTTGTATTTACGAAAAGGTTGCTTGGATTTATCCATGGTTTATTCCTTATCTCTAAAATTCTATTTCTTTATTCATTTCAGATCTGACCGAAATAGGCTTTGATTCGCATCGTTTATATTATACATATCATATATAATACACATCATATGTATATATATATGAAATTTAAATCGGGTTTAATTTGTATTGTATATATTATGTATATTATATATGTTATATTATATATGTTAAGTTAAATATGTTATGTTAAGTTAAATATGTTAACTTAAATATGTTAAGTTCTTCCTCTTCCTGTTCCTTGGAAAGATCGCGCACACGTTCCGTTCCATCTATTTCTTTATTTCTCCATGAATCGTATGCTTGTGACAATAGTGACAAAATTTTCTCAATTCTAATCGACTGGACGTATTGTGTCGATTCTTTTGAGTAATATATCTAGAAATACCCGGCGATTCTTTATTGACACCATTTCGGACACAACTGGTACATTCCAAAATAACTCTGACTCTGACATCTTTACCCTTGGCCATGAACCCCCTTTTGATTTGGATCGACTTAACTTCTTCTATTTTCGACCCGAACTGAAGAAGAATAAAAGAACAAAAAAATCAATAAGAAAGTCAATAGAAGTTACTAACTTGAAATTCAATTTTCATTTCTAAAGCTAAAGATTTCGTTGTGTTGTATGTGTTGTAATTATATAATTACAATTAATATTAATAGAGTAATAGTAATAATTAATAATAAAGTAATAATTAAGTAATACAATTTCTTTCTAACTATCAATTACTCCTATCTTAAATCCCAATATTTCATTTAAGTATCTTCTTTCTATGCTATGATTTCGTGGATCCCGCCCTAGATCTGGATACACATTTCTGTTTCTGTTCCCCAAAATTCGATCTTAGATTCACCAGATTTTTGTCGAGGTTCAATACACTTTTTCTTTCCTTCCTATCCTCCTATCCTAAAGAACTGAAAAAAAAAGGAAGGGGCAGAATTTTAGTCACGTCACGTGGAATTGTATCCCTAATTTTCTTCATTTCTTCGCATATTAATAATTAGAATGAAAAAAAGGGGAATGACAAGGCATCTGGGAATAAACGATTAATTTCTATCAATAGACCTGCTAAAGACCCAAACCATAGAGTAGTTAGCACAGGTGCCACGGAGAGATATGTTTTTATATCTCGCATTGAAAATCCTCCTTCTTTATTGTAATACATATATGTATGGTCAGATGTTGTAGTTCAAGATCATTTGTATTTTTTTTTTACTTTACGCGGAATTCCTAACTAAAATAGATATGTACAATGAACCAATAGATGAGATTTTCCTGTCCCTAAAAAAGAAAAAGAGGACCCCCTCTTCCTGAGAATTTCCGATAAATTTTTATTCTTTTTTTTATACGATACGCCGATAAGATAAATTTTTATTTTTTTTTATACGTTAGGTTTCAGATGTATAAAATTCTTTTATTATATGAAACCAAAAAGAAGAAATGACAAGAAAATTGTATATAGATAGAGAGGAAAATAACAATGTGGAAAACAAGACAGGGATTTTGTACAATGACACTGTACAAGAACTTTAAAAAGGGATGTAGCGCAGCTTGGTAGCGCGTTTGTTTTGGGTACAAAATGTCACGGGTTCAAATCCTGTCATCCCTACCTATTACTTCTCTTATGGGCAGTAACGAGGGATTAATATTAATTAAGATCGATTGAAATTGGACATAATCTTTCATTTTTGCATGCTATACGTATGCAAGATATGTTTGGGGGTAAAAAAACCTTTTCTTTACACTACAGTCGTATCTCCTGTAATAAGAAAGCGCTCTTAGTTCAGTTCGGTAGAACGCGGGTCTCCAAAACCCGATGTCGTAGGTTCAAATCCTGCAGAGCGTGATTCCGTTTATGTTATGTCGAATCACAATAAAAAAACTTAACAAAAAAAAGTTTAATTGAAACTTGAATTTGACCTCCCGCAGGGAGGAGGTCAATCAAAAAAAATAAATGTTACTCAATCAAAGGTCCAACTGATCACCACGTCTGTATTGTAAATATGCAGTTACGAATAATCCTGCCAAAGTAATAGGAATTAGACCTAAGACGATTCCAAATAGAAAAACTTCAATCATTTCGGTTTTTTGAGGGGATAAAAAGATGGGTAAAATCTATCCCTAAATATTAATCTGAATTATCCACGAATCTCAATAACCAAGAATTGGCAATTGATGTGGAAAGGAACCATGGAAGACCTGGAATCTCAGAGAAATATTCATTTTTATGAATTGTTCATTCAATTCATTTCAAATAAGTCGTATCTTATTCAAACCAATCAATAGAGCTGGGGTTATAGTTAAAGCAGCCAGTAGAAAACCGAAATAACTAGTTATAGTAGGCATGAAAGAGCTAAATTAGATATGTTCTTTTGTTACATATGTTGATAAAACACTTACCTAAGTTTCAATTTTCCCAGATACAAGAGTGACGGGAAGAAAAAACCAATTGACAGGATTAGTTTAGTTCAATTGAAAGTTCTTGATTCATCAGCTGTGACATCGATCGGGCCTGTGATTCCGAATCGACAGATTCATTGTGCAATTCGTGAGTTGAGTAAAGTAATAGTAATAAGAACTGT